TTGGACTTTGGGTGAGGCTAGGTATTAAGATATGTGTGGGGTCTAGAATTGGGGTAGGATATTTGTTGTTTTAGTTAAGGAATTATTGAATTTGTAATTGATTAGAAGTAGTTCTTTTTGGAAAAAAGATGGATTAAACTACTACGCTGGTATCAGCGTAAATTATTGGCATCTTGCATAGAGTGAATATCTTTCTATTGGTTTGTCGTAGTCAGGCAAAGTTATAAGTATCTGCAAAGTTCTAGTTAAGTAACAGTGCGGGAAGTTCTTGTTTTTGGGGTTTGGCAAGAGCAAAGTACCAAGAATCTGTGAAGGCTGGAATGGGGGGTAGGGGGGTTTGTCTTAGGATACTGGGTATATAACAACGCGTGCGTGTATGCGTGTATGCGTGTATGCGTGTATGCGTGTATGCGTGTATGCGTGTATGCGTGTATACGTGTATACGTGTATACGTGTATACGTGTATACGTGTATACGTGTATACGTGTATACGTGTATACGTGTATACGTGTATACGTGTATACGTGTATACGTGTATACGTGTATACGTGTATGCGTGTATGCGTGTATGCGTGTATGTGTGTATACGTGTATGCGTGTATGTGTGTATACGTGTATACGTGTATACGTGTATACGTGTATACGTGCGCACATACTGACGTACGAGCGTAGATGTGGGTTCACGTACAAATACACGCGTGTCGATGTGCGCGCATATGTGTGTTAAAATTGACTATGTCCTTCGAGCATGAATTAAATAGCCACCTTATGATAATTATGAGGGTAAAGAATGTACATGTTAAGTCCAGCTACAATTAATGGTCTGGGCGCAGGCCGGCCGGTTTTCGGCGTAGGCCATGGTGAGTCCCTGCATCCCCGAATATTAAAAAATACCAGAGGCCTGACAGTTCAGTTATGACTAATCACGGGTTATCTAGTAACTAATCCATCGAGATGTCTTATTTAAGGGGAACGAGTGGGCGGGTATATTGTTATGGCCCTGAAGTAAGAACCAGATGCCAGGTATAGTTTCAGTTTAGTCACCCCCAAGTTTTATGGGCCCGGAGCGAGAAGAGGGGCATTATGTGGGCGGGTTGCTGGTTTCACGGAGGATGGTAGAGGCCCTAGTAGGGTGGAAGGGGATATCCGTGTTGACAGGGACTACGAAACTTGATGCGCAGGTGTACGATTAATAGATTAATGTATCATGTCCGATCAATAGTATCATGTACTCATGTAAGATCAAGAGAAATTATTACCCGAGAATACTCGTGGGGTAGAAAAGTTAATGTGGATTATACATATAAATGTCCCATGTACTGTATAAATATATATGTACTTGCTTATATGCATGTGGACAAGAGCTTTATGCACGATATACATAGGCGCGGTGAGAGAGCTTCTACGAGGGGAATTGTAGTGTGTTGGTATGAGGGGGGGCATGCAATGCTCGAACTACATAGCGGGAGAAAAATGTGGTTGGTAGTGACTTGGCAAGGAATAGTTTATGTAGAATCTTAGCTTTGGGTGCTGAGGGTGAGGTGTGATACTTCTTCCTTGAGGTTGCCCTGGGGAAGTAATACTCCATTTTCGGCTTACAAGGCCGGGGTAATAAATATACTACAAGGGCTCTTCATTTTAGTATTTTGTTTTCGACGAGGCATGTTATTGGTATAATAAAGACTATAAGGGAGAAGTATAGGATGGATGCTATTTGTCCGATGTTAATGAAGGGGTTTTCTACGGGTTGCCCTCCAATTCAGGTAAGGGTAAGTAAATCTGCTACTAGGATTCAGAATAAGAACTGGCTTAGGGGACGAAATATCATGGTTTGTTGTTTGTTGGGTTGAAGGAAAGGTATGATTGCTAGAATTAGGATGGACATGATTAGGGCTACTACTCCTCCAAGTTTGTTGGGGATAGATCGTAGGATGGCATAGGCAAAGAGGAAATACCATTCTGGTTTAATATGAGGTGGTGTATTGAGGGGGTTTGCTGGAGTGTAGTTGTCAGGGTCTCCTAATAGGTCTGGATAGAAAAGTGTTAGTGTTATGAGTAGTAGGATAAGGAGCAGAAGCCCTAGAAAGTCTTTGGTAGTATAGTAGGGGTGAAATGGGATTTTGTCAGGGTTTGAGGATATACCTAGTGGATTATTAGACCCTGTTTCGTGTAGGAAGAGAAGGTGAATCATAGTTAGGGCTGAAATGATGAAAGGCAGGATAAAATGAAGTGCGAAGAATCGGGTTAGAGTGGGTTTGCCAACGGAGAAGCCGCCCCAGATTCATTCCACTAGATCGGTGCCGACATAGGGGATTGCTGAGAGTAAATTTGTGATTACTGTAGCACCTCAGAACGATATTTGTCCTCATGGGAGGACGTAGCCTATGAAGGCCGTAGCTATCACCGAGAATAGCAATATAATACCGATATTTCAAGTCTCTAGTAGGACAAAGGAGCCGTAGTATAGGCCGCGGCCTACGTGAATAAACAGGCATAGAAAAAATAGGGATGCTCCGTTAGCGTGGAGATAGCGGATGGTTCAGCCGTAGTTTACGTCTCGGCAGATATGGGTTACGGAGGAGAATGCAGTTGTTGTGTCTGCTGTGTAGTGTATGGCAAGGAATAGGCCCGTAATGATTTGGATAGTCAAGCAAGCTCCTAATAGGGAGCCGAAGTTTCACAGAGAAGAAATATTAGATGGTGCGGGGAGATCAATGAGTGAGTTATTAATAATTTTTATGAGGGGGTGGGTTTTTCGGGTGTTGGTCATTTGTGTTTTTGTAGTTGAAGTACAACGATGATTTTTCATGTCATTAGTCATGGTTTAGATTCCATGTAGAAACTATGATTTATATAATGTTTTTGTTAAGTGTTGTCTTTGTTTTGGGTTTTATAAGTTTTTCGTCAAAACCCTCTCCTATTTATGGGGGTGTTGGGCTTGTTGTTAGTGGGGCCGTGGGATGTACTATTATTATAGGTTTTGGGGGTTCTTTCGTGGGTTTGATGGTGTTTTTAGTTTATTTGGGGGGTATATTGGTGGTGTTTGGTTATACTACGGCTATAGCTACTGAGGAATACCCAGAGACTTGGGGTTCTAGTGTCGTTGTTTGAGGGTCATTGTTGATAGGTTTAGTTATGGAGTTGTTAGTGGTGATCTGAGTAGTGGGGCAGGATAGCTTTGAGGTGGTAGTTGGTTTTGATGATTTGGAGGATTGAGTTGTCTTTACGGGTCAGGAGATTAGTACCGTTCGTGAGGACTCTTTGGGGGTGGCGGCTCTTTATGATTATGTTAGCTGGTTTATGGTTGTTGCGGGTTGATCTTTATTTGTTAGTGTGTTAATTGTTATTGAAATTGTTCGGATAAGGGTTAGATGATGAGTAGAAGAGCTAGGAGTGTTGATATGAGGGAAGATAGGAAATATAGCTTGATTAGGCCTTTTTGGTTTGAGATAGTTTTGGAGAATAACAATTGTAGTTGGGACATATTTTTTGGTATGCTCTTTTCCAATCAGATTAGGTCTAGTAGGAGGGATGCTGTGTTCTGGCTTGTGATAAGTTTATATAGGGGAGTTGAGCGGTGGGTAATATGTGGGAAAAACCCTAGCATGTTTGAGAATTTAAGTACTTGGGAGGGTGATTTGAGTTTTAGGTTGTTTGTTGTAAGGCTTAGTTCTATTGCTAGGGCAAATCCTAGGATAGTTACAACTAGGGCTATTGTTTTTAGATAAGTGGGTATTGTTATTTGGGGGGTGGTTATGGGGATAATATTGTTGGATAGGAGGAATCCGGCTAAGATGCTGCCGATTGCTAGGCGCTTAATTGAGTTAATTAGTAAGGGGTTATTTTCGTTAATTATGGATGAAGGTATAAATCGTGGTTGTTTTATTAACACGTAAAAGATGATTCGAGTACTGTAGACAGCGGTTAGGGAGGTTGCAATGAGTGTGATTGTTAGGGCTCAGGCGTTGATATTAGACATGTTCATAGTTTCGATGATAAGGTCCTTTGAGTAAAAACCTGTTAAAAAGGGTATGCCTGTAAGTGCGAGGCTTCCGATGATGAGGGAGGAGGCTGTAAAGGGTATGGTTTTGAGTAGGCCCCCTATTTTTCGAATATCTTGTTCGTTGTTTAGGTTGTGGATGATAGAGCCGGAGCATATGAATAGTATGGCCTTAAAGAAGGCGTGGTTGCAGATGTGGAGGAAAGCTAGATGAGGTTGGTTAATACCTAAAGTAACCATTATCAAGCCCAGTTGGCTCGAGGTGGAGAAGGCTACGATTTTTTTGATGTCGTTTTGTGTGAGAGCACATATTGCCGTGAACAGTGTGGTGATACTGCCTAGGCATAATATGAGGGTTTGGATTGTGTTGTTGGTTTCTGTTATGGGATGGAATCGGATTAAGAGGAAAATCCCTGCTACTACTATTGTGCTGGAGTGAAGTAGGGCTGAGACTGGAGTGGGGCCTTCTATTGCTGATGGTAATCATGGGTGAAGTCCGAATTGAGCGGATTTTCCGGTAGCTGCAAGGAGTAAGCCTATTAATGGGACCAAGTTTGGGCTGTGGTTGAGTATAAATATCTGTTGGAGTTCTCACGTGTTTGAGTATATTAAGAATCATGCTATGGATAGGATAAGTCCAATATCACCAATACGGTTATAAATAATGGCTTGGAGGGCTGCTGTATTTGCATCGGCTCGTCCGTACCATCAGCTAATTAGAAGGAAGGATATGATGCCAACGCCTTCTCATCCGATAAACAGTTGAAATAAGTTGTTAGCGGTTACTAGAATTAGTATAGTAATTAGGAATAGGAGAAGGTACTTAAAGAATAGGTTGATGTTTGGGTCTGATTGTATGTATCATGTTGAGAACTCTATGATAGATCAAGTAACGAGTAACGCTACTGGAATAAATAACACTGAGAAGTAGTCTATTTTTAGGCTAATGGTTAGTTTCAGGGTTTGGACGGTTATTCAGTGTCAGTTGGATACAATTGTTTCTTGTTGTGAGAAAGTAAATAGTGTGGCTGGAATGAGACTGGCGAGAAAGGCATAAGTAGTGGTTAGTTTTACGTGGAGTGTGTAGGGGATATTTTTGTGAATGTTTATGAGGTTTGTTATGATAGGATATATTAGGATTATTAGTGTAATTAGAGTGAAGGAGGAAAATAAATTAATTACTTTTACTTGGAGTTGCACCAATTTTTTGGCTCCTAAGGCCAATGGATAACTTCTATCCTTTAAAAGTTGAGGGAGCCATATTTTTATGTATGGTGTGTAGAATTAGCAGTTCTTACATTCTCTCTCGGTAGATAAGGGATTTCAAATTCCTATATCTAAATTCACAGTTTAGCGTTTTGTTTAAACTACATCTACAGTATGTAGGCCCCATAAGGATTTTGGGGTTTAGGGTGAGAAGGAGAAGGGGAAAAACATGTATAGATATTAGAGTGTTCTCTCGCGTGAGAGAGGGTTTGAAGTTATGTGCATGGTATGGGGGTTTGCCTCGTTGTGTTATTATTAATATATATAGCGAGTAGGTGGCAGTAATTAGTATATTTAGACCTGTTAAAATAATTGTTATATTAGATCATGAGAAAGATGCCATGGTAATGAATAATTCACCAACTAGGTTAATAGATGGTGGTAGAGCTAGGTTGGTTAGGCTGGCAAGAAGTCATCAGGTGCTTATTAGTGGGAGGAGGGATTGAAGTCCTCGTGCCAAGAGTATTGTTCCGTTATGAATACGTTCGTAGTTCGAGTTGGCAAGACAGAATAGTATTGATGACGTGAGGCCATGTGCGATTATTAGGGTTGTTGCCCCTATAAAGCTCCATGGTGTTTGAATGAGAATGGCTACAATTACCAGTGCTATGTGGCTCACTGATGAGTAAGCGATAAGTGATTTCAGGTCTGTTTGTCGTAGGCAAATTAAGCTTGTTATGACTATCCCTCATAGGCATACTATAAGAAAAGGGTATGCTATGAATTTTGTTAGAGGATTGAGGATAATAGTAATGCGTATTATTCCATATCCTCCTAGTTTTAAAAGGATGGCTGCGAGGACTATAGATCCGGCAATAGGAGCTTCTACGTGGGCCTTTGGTAATCATAGGTGGAAACCATACAGGGGTATTTTAATTATAAAGGCTATAATGCATGCTACTCATATCAGATTACTGGATCATGAATTGATTAATTCTTGAGTTCAGTAGGTTATTATGAAAAGGTTTAGTGTGCCTATGTAGTTTTGGATGGAAGATAGTGCTACAAGTAGTGGTAAGGATCCAACGAGGGTATAGAATAGGAAATATAGGCCTGCGTTTAGTCGTTCTGTTTGGTTACCTCATCGGGTGATGATGATGAGAGTAGGAATTAATGTGGCTTCAAATAAAATATAAAATATAATTAGTTCGGTAGCCGTGAATGTTAAAATTAGGAATAGTTGTAGAGAGATTAGGGTAAAGAGGAAGTGTTTTTTTCGCTCTCAGGGTTCTTTTGCGAGGTGATATTGGCTTGCTATAACTGTGAGGGGAAATAATCATATTGCTAGGATCAGGAGGGGTGATGATAATGGGTCGGAAAAGGAGGTTAACGAGAAATTATTGCTGTTGTTGTCAGCCTGATTGAGGAGAGATAGGCCTGTAAAGCTAATTGTTAAGCTGTGAAGAGTGATGTTAATTCAGATTGTAGGGTTGGTAGAGTATCACGTTATTGGTAGTAGTATAATTGTTGGGATAATAATTTTTAGCATTGAAGGAGGTTGAGATTCTGAACATAGTCTAATCCATAGGTATTGGACACCATTACTAGTAGGGCCAAACCGATGGCTGCTTCACAGGCTGCAAGTACTAACAGGAGAATTGGTATAATAAATGATACTGTAAAGTGTATGTTTATGATGAAGAGAATGCTTAAAATGAATATGGACAGTATTATGCCTTCTAGGCATAGTAGGGAAGACATTAGATGTGAGCGGAACACTAGTATTCCCGTTAGAGCCATAGTAAAGGCCAGGGTGATGTTGATGGAGATTGAGGGCATATGATAATTATGTGAATTCATAATCTAATGAGTCGAAATCATTTGTTTTGTCTTAAACTAATTATCAATGTTACTCTTCTCATTCAAGTCCTTTTTGAAATCATTCGTAGGCGAGACCTGCAGCTAGGATAGAGATTAACGCAAGGGCTGTTGTTAATATAAGCTTTAGATTATTTGTCTGGGTTGCTCAGGGGAGTGGAAGGAGGAGGGCAATTTCTAGGTCGAAGAGGAGAAATGTAATCGCTACCAGAAAAAATTTTATGGAGAATGGTAGGCGGGCAGATCCTATAGGATCAAACCCACATTCGTAGGGGTTATACTTTTCTGTGTATACGTTCAGTTGTGGTAGTCAGAATGCAATTATTACGAGAATTACAACCATAAGGGTGTTAATTGCAAGAGTTAGTGGAAGATTAATTATTCTTTTTCGGGTTGCACCGAAGCTGATTGATTGGAAGTCAATTGTACTAAGTGATACTAAAAGAATAGGATCCTCATCAGTAGATGGAGACGTATAGGAACAGTCATACTACATCAACAAAGTGTCAGTACCAGGCTGCGGCTTCGAAGCCGAAGTGGTGGCTAGAGGTAAAGTGAAATTTTATCTGGCGAAAGAAGCAAATGGTGAGGAAAGTGGATCCGATGATGACATGTAGGCCATGGAAGCCTGTTGCTATGAAAAATGTTGACCCATAAATTCCATCTGAAATTGTAAAGGATGTTTCGAAATACTCTGAGGTTTGGAGAAGTGTGAAGTAAATGCCTAGGAGAATGGTAGTAAGTAAGGCTTGGAGCGTACATGTTCGATTACCTTCTATTAAGCTATGGTGGGCTCAGGTAATAGACACACCTGAAGCTAGAAGTACAGCTGTATTAAGTAGGGGTACTTCTAGGGGGTTAAGTGGGTGAATGCCTGTTGGGGGTCAGCAGCTTCCAAGTTCTGGGGTGGGGGCTAAGCTGGAATGGTAAAAGGCTCAGAAGAAGCCTGCAAAGAAGAACACTTCTGAGATGATAAATAGGATTATGCCATATCGGAGGCCTTTTTGGACAATAGGGGTGTGATGGCCTTGGAAGGTTCCTTCTCGTACGACATCTCGTCATCATTGATATATTGTTAATAAGTTAGTTAGTAGACCTAGTGATAGTAGATAATTTGAATTAAAGTGAAATCATATGATTAGACCGGATGTTATTAGGAGTGCTGATAGGGCTCCTGTGAGGGGTCAGGGGCTAGGGTTGACTATATGGTAAGCGTGAGTTTGGTGGGTCATTAGGTGTTATCATGTAGGTAAAGACTTACTAATAGGGTGAATACGTAGGCTTGAATTAAGGCGACGGCTAATTCAAGGACTGTGAGCAAAACAAGAATAATAAATGTGATTAGGGAAATGTTAGGGTTGATTGAGGTTAATACTAGGGTGGTTCCTCCAATTAGGTGTATGAGTAGGTGGCCTGCCGTAATGTTGGCTGTTAGTCGCACGGCTAGTGCCACGGGTTGAATAAGAAGACTAATAGTTTCAATGATAATTAATATAGGGATGAGTGGGGTAGGCGTTCCTTGTGGTAGAAGGTGGGCTAGGGATGCTTTTATTTTGTAACGGAAGCCCGTAATAATTGTAGCTGCCCATAGGGGGATAGCTATACCTAGATTTATTGACAGTTGTGTGGTTGGGGTAAATGAGTGGGGTAGCAAGCCTAGTAGGTTAGTTGAGCCAATAAATAGAATTAGTGAAATTAACATGAGAGCCCAGGTTCGTCCTTTAGTGTTGTGTGTAGCTATTAGTTGTTTTAGCATTAGTTGAATCAGTCATTGTTGTAGGGAGGTAAGGCGGTTATTAATAAGTCGGGAGGGGGAAGGGAAGAAAATACTGGGAGTTAGGATGATGAGAATAACGATAGGGATTCCTACAATTGTTGGGGTAATAAAAGAGGAGAATAAATTTTGGTTCATTTTGACTCTCAAGGGTTGGTATGGTTATGGTTGCTAAGGAATTTTGGTGTGGGTTTTAAGGGATAATTGAGTTTTGAGACTTTTAGTTGATAGATAATAAATAGGGTAAAGATTATGGAAGAGATTGTTATAAATCATGTTGATGTGTCTAATTGTGGCATATCACTGTGGAAAGATTTAGACTTTCAGTCTTTAACTTAAAAGGTTAATGCTTGTTAGCTTCACGGTGAGTTATAATATATTTAGTAGTCACTCTTCAAAGTATTTTAGGGGGACTAGCTCGAGTACAATTGGTATGAAGCTGTGGTTTGCACCACAGATTTCCGAGCATTGGCCGTAGTAGATACCTGGACGAGAGGTTATTAGGGTAATTTGGTTTAGGCGTCCTGGGATGGCATCGGTTTTTACGCCTAAGGAAGGTACGGTCCATGAGTGAAGCACGTCTTCTGAGGATACCAGCATTCGGATTGATATTTCTGTAGGCAAGGCAACTCGGTTGTCGACCTCAAGTAAGCGAAGATCACCGGGTTTAAGATCTGAGAGAGGAATTATATATGAGTCAAAGCAAAGATTTTCATAGTCTGTATATTCATAGCTTCAGTACCATTGATGGCCTATTGTCTTAAGGGTTAAGGAGGGTGTAGTAATTTCGTCTATTATATATAGGATGCGTAGAGATGGAAGGGCGATGAGAATTAGGATCACTGCGGGCAAAATAGTTCATACTGTTTCTACTTCTTGGGCATCCACTGTACTTGTGTGAGTAAGTTTAGTAGAGAGTATAAGGGAAATAATGTAGAGGACTAAGGAACTGATGAGGAAAACAATTATTAGAGTGTGGTCATGGAAATATAGAAGTTCTTCTATGATAGGAGAGGCGGCATCTTGAAATCCTAGTTGGACTGGGTGGGCCATTAAGACATACAGGGGTTTAACCTGTGAATTAACCTTGACAAAGTTACGTAATTATTTTACTAATATCTTAGTTGGAGAAAGTCATAGTGGTTATGTGGTTGGCTTGAAACCAATTATAGGAGGTTCAATTCCTTCCTTTCTTAGCTATATTTTACGTAGGCGGGCTCTTCAAATGTGTGATAGGGTGGTGGACAGCCATGGAGTCATTCTAAGTTTGTTGGTGTTAGCTCTACTACTAGGACTTCTCGTTTTGAGGCAAAAGCTTCTCAGACTATAAAAATCATTAGTATGACTGCCGTCAGGGAAATGAAAGATCCGATTGACGAGACCATATTTCATGTGGTATAAGCATCAGGGTAATCAGAGTAGCGACGGGGTATTCCTGATAAACCTAAAAAATGTTGTGGGAAAAATGTCATATTCACACCTACAAATATAATTGCAAAATGAATTTTAGCTCAGGTATCATCTAATGTATAGCCTGAAAATAGAGGGAATCAATGAACAAATCCTCCCATGATAGCAAAGACTGCTCCTATTGATAACACGTAATGGAAGTGTGCTACTACGTAATATGTATCGTGGAGAACGATGTCTAGTGATGAGTTGGCAAGGACGATTCCTGTTAAGCCTCCTACCGTAAATAAGAAGATGAAACCTAGGGCTCATAGTATAGCGGGCGATCACTTGATACTACCTCCGTGGAGTGTAGCCAGTCAGCTGAAAACTTTTACCCCGGTAGGGATAGCAATAATTATAGTGGCTGATGTAAAGTATGCTCGGGTATCAACATCTATACCCACAGTAAATATATGATGGGCTCATACGATAAAGCCCAGGAAACCGATGGATATTATAGCTCAAACTATACCCATATAACCAAAGGGTTCTTTTTTGCCTGAGTAGTACGTAACGATATGAGAGATTATGCCAAAGCCTGGAAGAATTAAGATGTAAACTTCGGGGTGTCCGAAGAATCAAAATAAGTGTTGGTACAGGATGGGGTCGCCGCCTCCTGCAGGGTCAAAAAAAGTTGTATTAAGGTTACGGTCTGTTAATAACATTGTGATTCCCGCCGCCAGAACAGGTAAGGATAATAGTAAAAGAACAGCGGTAATTATTACGGACCATACAAATAAGGGGGTTTGATACTGCGATATAGCTGGGGATTTCATATTTACTACCGTTGTAATAAAGTTGATAGCTCCCAAGATAGAGGATACTCCTGCTAGGTGTAAAGAGAAAATTGTTAAATCTACAGATGCCCCTGCGTGGGCCAAATTTCCGGCCAGAGGGGGGTAGACTGTTCACCCTGTCCCCGCGCCTGCTTCTACTATTGAAGAGGCGAGAAGAAGTAAGAATGATGGTGGAAGGAGTCAAAAGCTTATGTTGTTCATTCGTGGAAATGCTATATCAGGGGCGCCGATCATTAAAGGTACGAGTCAGTTTCCAAAGCCCCCAATTATGATGGGCATAACTATGAAGAAAATTATAATAAAAGCATGAGCTGTTACGATCACATTATAGATCTGATCATCGCCCAGCAAAGTTCCTGGTTGACCAAGTTCAGCTCGGATAAGAAGACTAAGGGCTGTTCCTACTATTCCTGCTCAAGCTCCAAATAATAGGTAGAGGGTTCCAATATCTTTGTGGTTTGTTGAGTAGAATCATCGGTTGACGAACATAGGTAGAATGGCTGAGTAAGCATTAGACTGTAAATCTAAAGACAGAGGAATATCCCTCTTTTTACCAGGCCCTGAGGTGACTTAACATATTGAATTGCAAATTCAAAGAAGCAGCTTCAATTCTGCCGGGGCTTCTCCCGCCTTTTTTTCTCCTTGAGAGGCGGGAGAAGTAGATTGAAGCCAGTTGATTAGGGTATTTAGCTGTTAACTAAATTTTCGTGGGGTTGGAGCCCATCAATCTAGTTGAGGGTTTAGCTTAGTTAAAGTAATTGATTTGCATTCAGTTGATGTAGGATAGATTCTTGCAACCCTTAATATACAGAAATTAAGCGTGTGTTTGCTTTCCTAGGGCTTTGAAGGCCCTTGGTCTATATAACCTAAATTTCTAGTACAGGGTTGAGAAGGTTGGTGCTAGGGGGAGGGATAGAGTGGATAGAATGATTAGGGGTGGTATGAGTCGGGTTTGGTTTATGGTTTGAAGCTGTCATTTTATTTTTATGTTGTTGAATGTGGGAAATAGGGTTAGGGAGGTGCTGTAGATTAGTCGTATATAAAAATATAAGTTTAGTAATGCTATAGTGGCTATAATTGTAATTATGATGATGTTACTATTTTTTGATAACTCTTGGATAATTATTCATTTAGGTAGGAAGCCTGTAAGTGGGGGAAGTCCTCCGAGGGATAGAAGGGCAATTGTAGTTGCTAGGGTGATTATTGGGGTCTTGTTTCATAGGGTTGATAATGTCAATATAGTAGTATTTATGTTGAGGTTTAGGATGGTGAATATAATGATGGTTAACGCTAAGTAGATTAGTAGGTTTAGTACTGTGAGGGATGGGCAGAACGTAAGAATAGCTATTATCCAGCCTATATGAGCGATGGATGAATAGGCTAGGATCTTTCGTAGTTGTGTTTGGTTTAGGCCCCCTCACCCTCCTACTAGAATTGATAGGAGGGCAATTAGTAGAAGAATATTTAGGTTTATTCATGGGTGGATTTGGAGCATGATGGAGATAGGGGCTAGTTTTTGTCATGTTAGGAGGAGTATTCCTGCTAATAGTGAAATGCCTTGTGTGACTTCAGGAACTCAAAAGTGGAATGGAGTTATTCCCAGTTTTATCGATAATGCGATGGTAATTGTGAGGGGGGTAAATTGGTTGTGGGTGCCGGTGATGTTTCATTGTCCGGAGTATGTGGCGTTAAGTACAATAGTAAATATTAGTAGTATGGAGGCTGTTGCTTGTATAAGGAAATACTTTGTGGCTGCTTCTGTTGATCGAGGTTTGTAGTTTTTTATTAGAATTGGGATGATAGCCAGTATATTGATTTCTAAGCCAATTCATGTTAGGAGTCAGTGTGAGCTGATTATTGTTAATAGAGTTCCTGCAAAGATTGTGATTATGACTAGTAAGAGGGTAATAGGGTTGATTAGTATGGGAAGGGTATAAACCAACATTTTCGGGGTATGGGCCCGATAGCTTGTTTAGCTGACCTTACTGTTATAGAATAGGGTGTATGTTGGTAGCACGATGGATTTTGAATCCTTAAGAGCAGGTTCAAGGCCTGCAATTCTAGAAATAGGAGGGGGTCAAACCTCCATTATTTACTCTATCAAAGTAACTCTTTTATCAGACATATTTCTATATTTGTGGGGGAATATATGATATTAGAATTGGGAGAGAAATGTATCACATGCATAGTGCCAGTGTTAGTGGGAGAAAATTTTTTCATAGTAGATGTATAAGTTGATCGTACCGGAATCGTGGGTATGATGCTCGAATTCATAGAAATAGTGACGTTAATAAGAGGGTCTTGGTAATGAAGTTCGTCGTATACGTTTCCGGTATGTTGGGTTTGTACAGTGTTCCTAGGAAAAGTGTTGTTGTTAGGGCATTTATTATGATAATGTTGGTATACTCCGCTATGAAGAATAGGGCAAAGGGACCTGCGGCGTATTCTACGTTGAAGCCCGATACTAGTTCGGATTCTCCTTCTGTTAGGTCGAAGGGGGCTCGGTTTGTTTCTGCTAGGGTGGAAATAAATCATATTATGGTTAAGGGTCAGGATGGAATGATAAGTCAGAGATATTCTTGAGTTGTGATAAGGGTAGATAGAGTGAATGACCCGTTTATCAGGAGGACTGAAAGTAAAATAATGGCTAAGGTAATTTCATATGAGATTGTCTGGGCTACTGCTCGTAGGGCGCCAATTAAGGCGTATTTGGAGTTGGATGCTCAGCCTGATCAAAGAATTGAGTATACAGCCAGACTTGATGTAGCTAAGATAAACAGAAGTCCTATATTTAAGTTGATTAGTGGAAATGGTATAGGTAGGGGAGTTCATATAGTAAGTGCAATGGACAGGGCTAGTGTTGGTGCAGTGATGTAGAGTAATGTTGAGGAAGCCAGGGGGCGTAAGGGCTCTTTAATGTATAGTTTTATTGCATCGGCGAAAGGTTGAAGCAGGCCGTGTGGGCCTACGGTGTTGGGTCCTTTGCGGAGTTGTATATAGCCTAGGATTTTTCGTTCGATTAACGTAAGGAAGGCTATAGCTACGATAATTGGGATAATTAGTAGAAGGAGGTTAGCAGCAAACATGAATATTAAGAAGAGGAGTTGAACCTCTGGGTCTAAAGTTTTAAGTTTTATGCAATTGCCGGGCTCTGCCATCTTAATAAACCCTTGTTTTGGGTAGGGTGTGGAGTAGGTTATTAGATTAAGAGTTTATCATCTGTTAAAGCTGAGAGCACTCTGTTGAGTTGGCTTTATTTCTCTTGTCCTTTCGTACTGGGAGAAATTGTAAATAGATAGAAACCGACCTGGATTGCTCCGGTCTGAACTCAGATCACGTAGGACTTTAACCGTTGAACAAACGGACCGTTAGTAGCGGTTGCACCACTGGGGTGTCCTGATCCAACATCGAGGTCGTAAACCCTATTGTCGATATGAACTCTGTAATAGGATTGCGCTGTTATCCCTAGGGTAACTTGTTCCGTTGATCAAGCTAATTTGGATCAGTTGATTTGTTAATGCTTTGACTGGTAATGTCTAAGCTGGATTATTCGGAGGTTTAGTTATGCTCCGAGGTCACCCCAACCGAAATTTTTAGCTCAGGGGTAGTAATTATTTATACCTTCATTGGGTATTTAGATGTACTTATTTGGGCTAATTAATTTAAGCTCCATAGGGTCTTCTCGTCTTATTAATATATTCCCGCCTCTTCACGGGAAGGTCAATTTCACTGATTGAAAGTAAGAGACAGTTTAACCCTCGTGTGGCCATTCATTCTAGTCCTTAGTTAGAGGACAAGTGATTATGCTACCTTTGCACGGTCAGAATACCGCGGCCGTTAAACGTGTGTCACTGGGCAGGCAGTGCCTCCAATACTGGTAATGCTGGAGGTGATGTTTTTGGTAAACAGGCGGGGTTAGGTTTTGCCTAGTTCCTTTTACTTTTTTTAATCTTTCCTTAGTGCACGCCTGTGTTGGGTTAACAATGTTTTTCAGTAATGGGTTTGTGGGGGTGAGTGGTTTTATTTTGTTGTTAACTACCAGTGGGCATCCGGTCTGGTATAAGCCTGTGCTGGGAGAATGAAGATTCTTGTTACTTATATTAACAGTATTGCTTCTATTTAGTAATAGAATAACTCAGTTATTTGGTAGGAGGTTGTTGTATGGTTTAGAAATTAAAATGTATTATGTATTGAGCTTGAACGCTTTCTTGACTGGTGACTGCTTTTAGGCCGACTGTGGGTTGAGGTTTGATTACTCTCTACTGAAGGTTGTAGCCTATTCTAAAGAGCTGTCCCTCTTTAGACTAACGTTTAAGTTAACAGGGGGTTTGGTGGGTCACTTTAGGTTAACTTGAGGTTGAACTGAAATTCTTTTCTGAGTAACCAGCTATCGCCAAGCTCGTTAGGCTTTTCACCTCTACTCATGAATTTTCTCACTATTTTGCTACATAGATGAGTTGGTTCCTAAGTAATTATTCGTGAGTAGCTCGTTTGGTTTCGGGTATTCTGGCTTAAATTCTTTTTGTCAGATTGTTCTAGTTAGGTCATTATGCAAAAGGTACAAGGGGTAAGCTTTGCTTTTATGAACTTTGAGGTATTCTTTCATCTTTCCCTTGCGGTACTTTTTCTATAGCGCTGGGTGAAGTTTCTATCTCCTATACTATTAGTAATTATTGGTAAATGTTTTAGTTGGGATTTGTAGATCTATTAGGGGTGTAGAAGGTTAGGCTAGTCTTAGTTTCAAAGTGGTCACGTCAGTCGTGAAGTCTTTCGGGTGTAGGCCGGATGCTTTGGGTTTAAGCTACACTTTGATTTTTCCAAGCACACTTTCCAGTATGCTTACCTTGTTACGACTTGTCTCCTCTTGTGTTGTGTTTTTTGGGATTAGGAATATAATTGCATAGGAGTGGAGGAGGGTGACGGGCGGTGTGTACGTGCTTCATGGCCTTATTCAATCGAGCTCTCTATTCTCGGTTTACTACTAAATCCTCCTTTGGCCTCTAAATTTCATAGGGGTTGTGGTGAGATATTGTTCTGTCATTAGAAAATGTAGCCCATTTCTTTCCACCCCATGGACTACACCTTGACCTAACGTTTTTATGCTAAATGTTTGTGCTTACTTTGTGACCTTAGTAGGGTTTGCTGGGGATGGCGGTATATAGGTTGAATTAGCAAGGGGTGGTGAGGTTTATCGGGGTTTATCGATTGTAGAACAGGCTCCTCTAGATGGGTTTAAGCACCGCCAAGTCCTTTGAGTTTTAAGCTGTTGCTTGTAGTACTCTGGCGAGTGATTTTGTTCGTTAATCATTTAAGTTTATGACCAAGCATAGTGGGGTATCTAATCCCAGTTTGAGTCTTGGCTGTCGTGTTCTTAGAGTGTTAAAGTCACTTTCGTGGATTATTTTGTTTTAGCTGGGGCATTTTACGGCTTAGATAAAATTTAACTTTATTTTTTGGTATTCTAAAACACACTTTACGCCGTTTCGTATTAGTTTGGGTTAATCGTATGACCGCGGTGGCTGGCACGAAATTTACCAACCCTTGTTTCAGTATAACTTAGTCGAACTTTCGTTTATTGCTTAAGTTTTATCACTGCTGTATCCCGTGGGGGTGTGGTTTAGCAAGGCGTGGAGAGCTGCTGTATAGCGTGCTTGATGCCTGCTCCTTTTGATTAGATAATTTAGAGGGCATTCTCACTGGTGTGCAGTTACTTGCATGTGTAATCTTACTGACAACTAATAGGAAGGCTGGGACCAAACCTATGTGTTTATGGAGCGTATTAACTCGTCTAGGCATTTTCAGTGCCTTGCTTTGGTGAATTAAGCTACATTAAC